ATATATGATATATAATGATATATAATGATATATAATGATATATAATGATATATAATGATATATAATATAATATATAATATAATATATAATATAATATATAATATAATATATAATATAATATATAATATAATATAATATAATATAATATAATATAATATAATATAATATAATATAATATAAATATTTTAATATAAGGGTAAATGGGTAGAGTAGGTTTGGTGATTTATTGTTAGATTGTTTAATTTGGTATGTACTTTTGTTTTGAGTAAGTATCTGTGCTAATATTTGTGTCAGTTTAGTTGTTCTTGGATTTGGGGGTTTGACGAGAAGTAAGTGGCTTTTCGGGCTAGTGTTAGTTTTGATGGGGGGATGGGGGGGTTTAGGCTAAATAAAATATGTCGTTTATAGTAAATGGCTTGAAATTACTATCGTAAGTTTTTGTAAAAATATATGTCTAATAAGCATTAATTCAATAATACCATATCATCCTTTGCAAGACCAATCAATTTGAACGTAAGTCCAGTTTCACTGAGTCGGCAGGTATCAGTTATGCGGGCCTGAAAACAGAAAGAGAAAGAGAAAACTACTATATGCATTTAAGACCATAATATGCCAGGTTATTAACCTTATGTATAGAACACATTCAACCAAAGGCCTTTTAAAGATAAACGAATGAACTTCACTAATATTATGTGCCTGAAAAAACAACCAGAGGCAAGAATAGATCAGTTATGTACGCCATCATTAAAATGGGCCTGAAACTGGTAATGTTGTATCTTACTTACAAGGGTTGCTTATCTCTCGGGATTAGCTAAATTAAGAGATAATCCAATACTGGACCACATTCATGTTGTAAAGCAATTATATAAGTTTATGTCCTATAAGCATTGATTTATATTACGTAAATAATAGTCATGTTTCGTTTAGATATTATGTGTTATTCAACTTATTATTAGTCCATTAAGATTTAACGGTAATATTACTAATGATATGCTAGGGGAAAAAAGATGAATGCACGATATACATAGGATAAGTAAGGCATGTACATCTCTCCTGGGCGCGGGAGAGTAAAATAAGTATCTTTGGCGTGTGCGCCAAAAGATAGTTTAATAAAAATTCCAGCTTTGGGGGCTGGGGATGAAGGTTTGGGTCCTTCTCTTTTGATTATTCTGGGAAGATTGTAGTCTTCAATCTTTGGTTTACAAGACCAATGCTTTGTGGTTAAGCTACTAGAATATTTTTGGTTTAATATTTTGTTTTCAATAAGGCCTGTGAGAGGTATAAGTAGTAAAAGGATTGTGAAGTATAGGATGGAAGCTGCTTGGCCAATAGTGATGAATGGGTCTTCGACTGGTTGTCCACCAATTCACGTTAGTACAAGTAGATTAGCTGTTAGGCATCAGAATAGGATTTGGGTTAGGGGTCGGAATGAAGCTGTGCGTTGTTTTGATGTGTGTAGGGTTGGTACTGTAAGTAATACAATGATGGAGAATAAGAGGGCAAGTACGCCTCCTAATTTATTTGGAATAGATCGGAGAATTGCGTAAGCGAATAGAAAGTATCATTCTGGCTTGATATGTGGAGGGGTGGATAGGGGGTTAGCTGGTGTGAAGTTGTCTGGGTCGCCTAGGAGGTTTGGGGAGAATAATGTTAGGGTTAGTAAGAGGGTAGATATTAAGATAAGACCTAGTAAGTCTTTGTATGAGAAATAAGGGTGGAAGGGAATTTTGTCGATGTTTGAGTTTAATCCTGTTGGGTTATTTGATCCGGTTTCGTGGAGGAATAGTAAGTGTACGGTTGCTATGCCGGCGATAGTGAAAGGCAGTAGGAAGTGGAAAGTGAAGAATCGGGTTAGGGTGGCGTTGTCTACTGAAAATCCTCCTCAAATTCATTGTACTAAGGTATTGCCGATGTATGGAGTTGCTGAAAGTAGGTTGGTAATAACAGTGGCACCTCAGAATGATATTTGGCCTCATGGTAAGACGTAGCCTATGAATGCGGTGGCTATAGTTAGAAATAGGAGGATAATTCCTGTGTTTCAGGTTTCTTTGTACAAGTATGAGCCGTAGTAAAGTCCTCGGCCGATGTGAAGGTAAATGCATATGAAGAAGATAGAGGCTCCATTAGCATGTATATTGCGGATAAGCCATCCGTATTGTACGTCTCGAGTGATATGGGCTACTGATGAGAATGCTAGTGAAATGTCTGGTGAGTAGTGTATTGCCAGGAAGATTCCGGTGATGATTTGTAGGATTAGGCAGGTGCCGAGTAATGAGCCGAAGTTTCATCAAGCAGAGATGTTAGAAGGACTTGGGAGATCAATGAATGAGTTGTTGATAATTTTTATTATTGGGTGAGTTTTTCGTAGGTTTGTAGACATTAATGTTTTTGTAGTTGAATACAACGGTGGTTTTTCAGATCATAGGTCTTGGTTGAAGTCCAAGCAGAAATTATGGCGTATTTTATGCTTATATTTGGATTTTGTTTTGTTTTTTGAATGATTGGTGTTTCTTCTAGTCCATCTCCTTATTTTGGAGTGATTTGTTTAATTTTTGGTGCTCTTTGTGGATGCGGGTTGTTAGTTAGTATGGGAGGATCTTTTGTTTCTTTAGTTTTATTTTTAATTTATTTGGGTGGGATGTTGGTTATTTTTGCGTATTCTTCTGCGTTAATAGCGGGGCCTTTTCCTGTAGGTCGATTGACTTTAGTGGGGGTGTTTAATGTATTGTTTAGTTTTTTTGTTATTGCGGGTTTTGCAAAGATGGGTTGTGAATATTATGGTCTTAAGGGGATTGATATTACTGTTGTGGATGATTATGGGTTGTGTGTTGTTCGTTTGGATTTTAGTGGGGTTTCATGTTTTTATTATCTTGGGTGAGAATTGCTTTTGATTGCTGGTTGGGGATTATTGTTAACGTTGTTTGCTGTATTAGAATTGGTTAGCGGGTTAATTCGTTTAGTGCTTCGTGCCATTAGGTTATGGCAGTCAGTAGTATAATTGATAAGATGAATGAGGTGGTATAGATTTTGATGAGGCCTTTTTGTGATGAGATTAGTGTGATTGGAGTGATTTGTAATTTGATTAAGCCTTTTGGGCCGATGTTTTCATATCAGGATAGGTCAATTAGGTGAGTTGCAGTGTTTTGGCTGAATTTTAGATTGGTTATTGGGAGTAAGCGGTGAATTAGGATGTTGAAGTAGGCTAATGAATTGGAGAAATTATGGGTGTTGGAGGGTTTTATGGGTATTTTGTTGATTATTGAGGTTAGTTCTATGGCTAAGAGTAGGCCTAAGGTTGTTATTACTAGTGCTGTGATTTTAATGTACGTTGGTATTGTTATTGGCGGGGTTTTTAGTGGTATAATATTAAGTGTGATGATTAATCCGGTAATAATGCTACCTACGGCAAGGCGGGTAATGGGGTTGGTAATTGTTGGGTTATTTTCATTTAGTAGTATTGTGGAGGGGTATCGTGGTTGTCCTGTTTGTACGAATGTTGTAATTCGTAGGCTGTAGATTGCGGTGAATGAAGTTGCAATTAATGTTAGGAGTAGGGCTCAGGCGTTCATATATGATGTGTTTATGGTTTCAATGATAGTGTCTTTAGAGTAAAATCCGGTTATGAAAGGTATACCTGTAAGTGCTATACTACCAATAGTAAGGCATGATGAGGTAATTGGGAGTGATTTGTGTAGGCCTCCTATTTTTCGAATGTCTTGTTCATCATTGAGGTTGTGGATGATAGAACCTGAGCATAAGAATAGTATGGCTTTGAAGAAGGCGTGCATGGAGATGTGTAGAAAGGCTAGTTGTGGTTGATTTAGTCCAATGGTTACTATTATGAGTCCAAGTTGGCTTGATGTGGAGAAGGCGATGATTTTTTTAATGTCGTTTTGGGTTAGAGCACAGAATGCTGTGAATAGGGTGGTTGTAGCCCCTAAACATAGGCAGATTGATAGGGCTAGGTTGTTAGTGGCTAGGATAGGGTGGATTCGGATGAGTAGGAAGATACCGGCGACGACTATTGTGCTGGAGTGTAGTAATGCTGAGACTGGGGTTGGGCCTTCTATGGCTGCTGGTAGTCAAGGGTGAAGGCCTAGTTGGGCTGATTTTCCTGTTGCGGCTAAGATGAGGCCGAGAAGCGGGAGTAGTGGGGTTAGGTTGGTGCTGGCAAAGATTTGTTGGAGGTCTCATGTGTTTATGTTTATTGCAAGTCATGATATGCTAAGAATTAATCCAATGTCTCCTGTGCGGTTATAGAGGATGGCTTGTAGGGCTGATAGGTTTGCTTCTGCTCGTCCTCGTCATCATCCGATTAGTAGGAAAGATATAATTCCTACTCCCTCTCAACCAATAAAAAGTTGAAGTATGTTGTTAGCTGTTACTAGGATTATTATGGCTACTAGGAAGATTAGCAGGTATTTGAAGAATTTTGTGATGTTTGGGTCTGCGGCTATATACCAGTGAGCAAATTCTAGAATGGATCATGTGACATATAGGGCGATTGGTAGGAATATAATGGAGTATTGGTCGAGTTTAAAACTTATGTTGATATTAAAGGTGAATATGTTAGATCAATGAAGGTTGGTAATAATTGATTCAATGTCTAGGTAAGTAAAAATGGTTAATGGGATTAAAGCAATGAAGAATGTTGTTTTTACAGTTGTTTTTGTTTTTGTGATTAGTCATTCTTTGATTGGGTGTATGGGTGTAATTAAGGGTAGTGTTAGTATGAGCAGGGTTAGAAGGATAGTAGAGTTTATTATTAGTAAGGTCATTACTTTTACTTGGAGTTGCACCAAGGGTTAATGGTTCCTAAAACCAGTGGATTGCTTCTATCCTTTAAAAGTGAGGGAGCTGAGGGAATTAGTCTCAGATATAGGAATTAGCAGTTCTTATTGTGTTACACCTCTCTCGGTTTATAAGGAGATTTTAACTCCTATTTTTAGAGCCACAATCTAATGTTTGTTTTGAAACTATATTAACAATGTTTTGTTAAATGCCTTGGATTAGTTCTGGTTTTATTATTAGTAGTATTATTGGTAAGATATGAAGTATTATGAGAAGATGTTCTCGAGTGTGAGTAGGGGGGATAGTTTTTGTATGTGATGGGGTTTCTCCTCATTGTGTTGTAGTTAGTATATATAGGGTATAGGTGGCGGTTATTAGTGTCCCTAATCCTGTTATTAGAATTGTGATATTTGATCAGTTAAATAGGGATACAATAATAGTTAGTTCTCCTATTAGGTTAATAGTTGGTGGAATAGCTATATTGGTTAAGCTGGCTGAAAATCATCATAGGCCTATTAATGGCAGTAGCAGTTGTATATTTCGAGCTAGGAGTAGTGTTCGGCTATTAGTTCGTTCGTAGTTTGTATTGGCTAGGCAGAAGAGTATTGATGATGTTAAACCGTGGGCGATTATGAGTGTGATTGCGCCGGTGCATGCTCATTCGGTTCGTGTTAGTGTTGCAGCGATGACTAGGCCTATATGGCTAACAGATGAGTAGGCAATTAATGATTTTAGGTCTGTTTGGCGTACGCAGATGAAGCTAGTAATGATAATTCCTCATAAGAGATAGCATTATGAACGGATAGGAGAGTGTTTTTAATGGTGGGGCTAATGTTAGTATTATGCGAATAATGCCATATCCTCCCAGTTTTAGCAGTACTGCTGCTAGGATTATTGACCCTGCGATTGGGGCTTCTACGTGTGCTTTGGGTAGTCATAGGTGTAATCCGTATAGGGGTATTTTAATTATAAAGGCAATAAATAGTGCGAATCATCATATTGTGTGAGTTCATGGGTTTATTGTATGTGGGCATAGAGATAATTGTAGTATGTTAATGGACAGGGTGCCAGTGTAAGTTTGTGTTGTTAAGAGGGCTACTAATAGTGGTAGAGATCCGATGAGAGTATAAAATAGAAAGTAGGTTCCAGCATTTAGTCGTTCTATTTGGCCGCCTCAACGTGTAATAATTACTAGTGTTGGGAGTAATGTGGATTCAAATGCTAGGAAGAATATGATTAGTTCTGTAGTTGAGAAAGCTAGTACTAATAATATTTGTAATAAAATGGTGGTAAGAATGAAAGTTCGTTTTCGGGAAGTTGGTTCCATGGTTATACTGTTTTGGTTGGCTATAATTATTATTGGGGTAAGTCAGCATGATAGGACAAGGAAGGGTGTTGAGATTTGGTCTATTCCCAGGTAATGGTTGGAGAAAATTGTTAGCCCTATAGAGGGTTTAAATCATTGTAAGCTTAGGAGGGCAATTCAGAAGCTGTGTGTTAATGCGGCGGGTCAAAGTTGTTTTGGCTTACATAGTATGGCTGTAGGTAGTAGTAAAATTATTGGTATAATTATTTTTAGCATTGTAGTAGGTTTAGGTTTTGTAGGTGGCTTGAGCCGTGAGTTCGTGAGGATGCTACTAGTAAGGATAAGCCTATGCTAGCTTCACAAGCTGAGAAGCTTAGTATAAGTATTGGGACGAGTATGAATGATGATATCTCTAGTTGAATAGATCATATTGATAGGGCTATAAACAGGGATAGTATTATTCCTTCGAGGCAGAGTAGGGTAGGGATTAGGTAGGTTTGATGTAATAAGAATCCTAGGGTAGTGATAATGAAGGCACAGGAAGAAGTGAAGTATATGGTTGTGGTCATTTGATAGCCGTGGAGTTTAATCACGATTAACTAGGTCGAAATTAGTTGTCTTGTATTAGACTAGTTATCTATTCTGCTCATTCTAGGCCTCCTTGAATTCATTCGTAAAGGAGGCCCAAAGTTAATAGTGATATAATGATGAAGGCTCAAATGAAGGTGTGGGTTGGATGTGGGAGTTGGATAGCTCATGGTAGGGGTAGTAGTAATGCGATTTCTAGATCAAAGAGGAGAAATAAGATTGCTACTGAGAAAAAATCGAATTGAGAATGGTGGACGGGTGGTTTTTAATGGATCAAAGCCGCATTCGTATGGGGAAAGTTTTTCGTTGTCTGGTTTTATTAATGTAAATCAGTAGTTTAGTATTGTTAGAATAATGGGCAGAGCTAGATAAATTATTGTGATTGGAATTATTAGATTCATTACTTTTCTTTAGGGTTAAACTAAAACTTAGTGATTGGAAGTCACTTGTACTGTTATACTAGAAAAGTATGAGCCTCATCAATAGATTGATACGTATAAGAATAGTCATACAACGTCTACAAAATGTCAATATCAAGCGGCTGCTTCAAATCCAAAGTGGTGGGTTGAAGTGAAATGGTGTTTAATTTGTCGTAGTAGGCATACAATTAGGAATGTGGATCCAATGATTACATGTAGTCCATGGAAGCCTGTTGCAACAAAGAATGTGGAGCCGTATACGCCATCGGCGATTGTGAATGGGGCTTCATAGTATTCTATAGTTTGTAGTGCTGTGAAGTATAGGCCTAATAAAACTGTAAAGCTAAGGGCTTGAATGGTTTGGTTTCGGTTGGTTTCTATTAAGCTGTGATGGGCTCAGGTTACTGTTACACCTGAAGCTAGTAAGACTGCTGTGTTTAGTAGGGGGACTTCAAATGGATTTAGTGGAGTAATCCCTGTTGGGGGTCAACATCCTCCAAGGTCTGGTGTAGGAGCTAGGCTTGAATGGTAGAAGGCTCAGAAGAAACCAATGAAGAAAAATACTTCTGATGTAATGAATAGGATTATGCCATATCGTAGGCTTTTTTGTACTGGAGGGGTATGATGTCCTTGAAAGGTTCCTTCTCGTACAATATCTCGTCATCATTGGAATATAGTGAGTAGTATGATTAATAGACCTAGGGTCATTAGTAATATTGAATTGTAATGGAATCATATGGCAAGGCCAGAAGTTATTAGTAATGCTGCTGTTGCACCTGTTAGTGGTCATGGGCTTGGATCTACTATATGGTAGGCATGTGTTTGGTGGGCCATTAGATGTTTTCTTGTAAGTAAAGGCATAAAAGTAAGACGAATACATAAGCTTGAATTATTGCTACTGCTAGTTCTAGGATTGTTAGTAAAAGGAGGATGATTCCGATTATGATGGATAAGGTTGTTATTGTTGGTAGTAGAGTTAGTACTGCTGTAGAAGTCAGTTGAATTAATAAGTGTCCAGCTGTCAGATTGGCTGTGAGTCGTACGCCTAAAGCTAGAGGTCGAATAAGAAGGCTGGTTGTTTCGATGATAATGAGGATTGGGATAAGTGGGGTTGGAGTTCCTTCTGGTAATAGATGGGCCAGTGATGTTGTTAATTGGTTTCGAAGTCCTGTTAGTACTGTGGCAAGTCATATTGGGATAGCTAGTCCTATGTTTATAGAGAGTTGGGTAGTAGGGGTGAATGTATATGGTAGCAGTCCTAATAGGTTAATTGCTAAGAGTATTGTTATTAGTGTTGTTAGGGTAAGAGATCATTTATGTCCTGTTTTGTTAATGGGTAGTATTAATTGCTTTGTAAATAGGTTAACTATTCATATTTGTAGGGTTGATAGACGATTAGTTAATCATCGGTTGTTTGGAGTTGGGAAAATGATTGGTGGTATGAGTAGGGCTATGGTAATTAGGGGGATTCCTAGGATTTGTGGGCTTATAAATTGGTCAAAAAATGTTAAGTTCATGGTCAAGTTCATGGGTTTGTGTTGGCAGTTATACTGTTTTTATTGGTAATATGATTTATGGATAAATAAGATGAGATTTTTGGTTGTAGAATTACAATGTATGTTAATCATGTGGATGAGAGGATTAAGAATCATGGGTCTGGGTTTAATTGTGGCATGTCACTAAGGAGGGTGGAGGGTTCTCTTTTTCCAGCTTAAAAGGCTAGCGCTATCCTGTTTAGCTTCTATAGTGTTTAGGAGAGTATTAGTGAGGATCAATTCTCGAAGTGTTTTAATGGTACGGATTCCACTACAATTGGTATGAAGCTGTGGTTAGCACCACAGATTTCTGAACATTGTCCGTAAAATACTCCTGGGCGTGCTATGATGAAGGTTGATTGGTTCAATCGTCCTGGGACTGCATCTACTTTTACACCTAATGATGGAATTGCTCATGAGTGTAAGACGTCTTCGGCTGAAATTAACATTCGGATAGGGGATTCCATAGGTATTACTACGCGGTGATCTACTTCTAGTAGTCGGAAGTGTCCATTTGGAAGGTCTTGGGTTGGAATTATGTAAGAGTCAAATTCAAGGTTTTTGTAGTCAGTGTATTCATATGTTCAGTATCATTGATGTCCTATAGCTTTAATAGTTAGGTGTGGGTTGTTGATTTCGTCTATTAGGTAAAGAACTCGTAGGGATGGCAATGCAATAGTGATTAGGACAATAGCTGGTAGGATAGTTCAAACTATTTCTACTTCTTGAGCATTTATAGTATTAGTGTATGTTAGTTTAGTTGTTATTATGGAGGTAATGATATAAAGTACTAAAGTGCTAATTAAGAATACAATTATTAGAGTATGATCATGGAAATGGTGGAGTTCTTCTATGATGGGTGATATTGCGTCTTGAAATCCTAGTTGGAGTGGATGTGCCATTAAGTCGTAAAGGGTTTAAACCTATAATTTAACCTTGACAAAGTTAAGTAATGTGTTTTACTAACGTCTTATAAGAAGGAAACATAAAGGTTATGTGGTTGGCTTGAAACTAATTTAAGGGGGTTCGATTCCCTCCTTTCTTGGGTTTGTACATGGGCAGGTTCTTCGTAGGTGTGGTAGGGGGGTGGACAGCCGTGTAATCATTCCACATTGGTAGTTGTAAATTCAATTGTTGTTACTTTTCGTTTTGAGGAAAATGCTTCTCAAATAATAAATATTATTATAATTACTGCTATCATGGAGATTAAAGATCCGATTGATGAGAGAGAGTTTCATAAGGTGTACGCATCAGGGTAGTCAGAATAACGTCGTGGTATTCCAGCTAGGCCTAAGAAATGTTGTGGGAAGAAGGTAATGTTAACTCCTGCAAATATTACTCCGAAATGAATTTTTGCTCAAGTTTGGTGTAATGAATATCCGGTGAAGAGTGGGAATCAATGGGTGAATCCAGCTATAATGGCAAATACAGCTCCTATAGAGAGTACATAGTGGAAGTGTGCTACTACATAGTAGGTGTCGTGCAGTACGATGTCTAATGATGAATTGGCTAATACGATACCTGTAAGGCCTCCAATAGTGAATAGGAAGATGAATCCAAGTGCTCATAGTATGGCGGCGTCTCATTTAATTATTCCTCCGTGTAGGGTAGCTAGTCAGCTGAATACTTTTACTCCTGTTGGGATAGCAATAATTATTGTTGCGGATGTAAAATAGGCTCGGGTGTCTACATCTATCCCTACGGTAAATATGTGGTGAGCTCATACAATAAAGCCCAGGAATCCAATGGATATTATTGCTCAAACTATTCCTATATATCCAAATGGTTCTTTTTTACCAGCATAGTAGGTGACAATATGTGAGATTATGCCGAATCCTGGCAGGATTAAAATGTATACTTCAGGGTGGCCAAAAAATCAGAATAGGTGTTGATATAAAATTGGATCCCCTCCTCCTGAAGGATCGAAGAAGGTTGTATTTAGGTTTCGGTCCGTTAGCAGTATGGTGATGCCTGCAGCAAGTACTGGTAATGAGAGGAGTAGTAGGACAGCTGTAATAAGTACGGATCACACGAATAGAGGAGTTTGATATTGTGATATGGCTGGGGATTTTATGTTGATTGCTGTGGTGATAAAGTTGATGGCACCTAAAATTGATGATACACCAGCTAAGTGAAGGGAGAAGATAGTTAGGTCTACAGAGGCACCGGCATGAGCTAGGTTTCCGGCTAGTGGTGGGTATACTGTTCAACCAGTGCCTGTACCTGCTTCAATTCCTGATGAGGCTAAGAGTAGAAGCAGTGATGGGGGCAGGAGTCAGAAGCTTATGTTATTTATGCGTGGGAATGCTATGTCTGGTGCTCCGATTATTAAGGGTATAAGTCAGTTTCCAAAGCCGCCGATTATGACTGGTATGACCATGAAAAAAATTATAACAAAGGCATGGGCTGTGACAACAACATTATAGATTTGGTCATCCCCTAGGAGAGCCCCTGGTTGGCTTAATTCTGCACGAATTAATAAACTTAATGCTGTGCCCACCATGCCTGCTCAGGCCCCAAAAATCAAGTATAGGGTGCCAATGTCTTTGTGGTTTGTGGAAAAAAATCATCGGGTTAAAAACACAGGTAAGGTGGCCGAATATTTAGGCGTTAGGCTGTAGACCTTTTTATAGGGGTTCAATTCCTCTTCTTATCAGACTCTGTAGTGAAATTCATATCAAATTGCAAATTTGAAGATACACTTTTATTGGTGTCGGGGTTTTCCCGCTCTTTAAAGGGCGGGAAAAATAGGCAAAAGCCCGCTGGATTGGGTGTTTAGCTGTTAACTAAATTGTTGTGGGATCGAGGCCCATTTGTCTAGTAAGGCCTTAGCTTAATTAAAGTGTTTGAGTTGCATTCATTGGATATAAGGTAGAGTCTTATAGGTCTTATCAGAAACTAAGAGGTTTTATCTCTTGTTTGGGGCTTTGAAGGCCCCTGGTTTATATAGGTCGGATCCTAAGTTTCTAAGTGGTAGTTAATAGGGTGGGTACGATTGGAAGTAGGGCGGTGGATAGTATGATTATTGGGGTTAGGTAGTGTTTTTGGTTGGGTTTATGTCGTCATTGTTGTGAGGAGTTGGTGGAGTTTGGGGATAATGTAATGGTTGCCTGGTATGAGGTTCGTAGGTAGAAGAATAAGCTGAGTATTGATGTGATGGCTATTGTGGTAGCAGTAAAACATATATGTTGTTTAGATAGTTCTTGAATAATTAGTCATTTAGGCATAAATCCTGTTAGTGGTGGTAGGCCTGCTAATGATATAAGGGTTAGTATTATTGTGGCGTTTAGTATTGGTAATTTTGTTCATGATGTTATTATTATGGAGATTTTGTTTGTTTCTAAGAGTTTAATTATTAAGAATATTGTAGAGGTTATAGTGATGTATGTGTAGAATGTTAGTATTATGAGTTTAGGGGATAGGGTAAGGATTGTAATTATCCATCCTAGGTGGGCGATAGAGGAGAATGCTATAATTTTTCGTAGTTGGGTTTGATTTAGTCCACCTCATCCTCCAATAATAATTGATGCTAATCCTAGTGTTACTATTAAGAGTATGTTTGTGGATTGGACTGTTATTACTAGTAAGGATAGTGGTGCTAATTTTTGTCAAGTAGTTAAGATTATGGCTGTTATTGTGGAGGTTCCTTGTAGTACTTCTGGTAATCAGAAGTGGAAGGGGGCCAATCCTAGTTTGATGGCTAGGGCTATGGTAAGAATTATGCATGAGAATGTATCTGATATTTGAGTAATGTCTCATTGGCCTGTTTGTCATGCATTGGTAATGCTGGAGGCTAGGATTAATGTTGAAGCGGCTGCTTGTGTCAGGAAGTATTTAGTAGCTGCTTCGATTGCTCGTGGGTGGTGTTGTTTGGCGATTAGGGGGGTGATGGCTAGGGTACTGATTTCTAGTCCTGTTCATGCTAGAATTCAATGGTTGCTGGAGATTGTGATTAATGGGCCTATGATTAGGCTTGTAATAATGATTGTGCTTGCATGTGGGTTCATTAGTATAGGAAGGGTTTGAACCAACATTTTTGGGGTATGGGCCCAAGAGCTTAGTTAGCTGACTTTACTAGAATGTAGTATAATGGGAGTATAGGGAGTTTTGATCTCTCTGGTGTAGGTTCAAATCCTATTTTTCTAAGGAGACGAGGGGAATTTAACCTCTATTATTCACCCTATCAAGGTGGTCCTTTAGTTCAGGCACGTGTCCTATTATATTGGAGGAAGTCCTGATAAGGTGATTGGCATTGATATATGTCAGAAGCATAATGCTAAGGTGATTGGGAGAAAGTTTTTTCATAGGAGGTGTATAAGTTGGTCGTATCGGAATCGTGGGTAGGAGGTTCGGATTCATAGGAATCCTGCTGATAGTAATATTGTTTTTGAAATGAGTGATAGGGTGAATAGTTCTGGGGTGTTGTTGGTGTAGGCAGGGTTTAGGAAGAGAATTGTGGTTAGGGTATTTATTATTAGGATGTTTGAGTATTCAGCTAGGAAGAATAAGGCAAATGGACCGGCAGCGTATTCTACGTTAAACCCAGATACAAGTTCGGATTCGCCTTCAGTTAAATCAAATGGTGCCCGGTTAGTTTCGGCTAGTGTGGAAATATATCATATTGTTATTAATGGTCAAGAAGAAAATATTAAGTATATAGGTTCTTGTGTTGTTATGAATGTTTGTATGTTGAATCCACCTGAGAATAGGATTATAGAGAGTAGAATAATTCCTAAAGTTACTTCGTATGAGATGGTTTGGGCTACTGCTCGCAGGGCTCCTATTAGGGCATATTTTGAGTTTGAAGCCCATCCTGATCATAGGATTGAGTAGACTATGAAGCTTGAAATAGAGATTATAAATAGAAGTCCTAAGTTAAGGTCAGCTAGTGGAAATGGTATGGGGAGGGGTAGTCAAATTAGTAGAGCAAGTGTTAAGGCTATGATAGGTGAAAGAGTAAATAATATGATTGATGAGTTTAGGGGGTAGATTGGTTCTTTAATGAATAGTTTTATGCCGTCCGCTATTGGTTGTAGTAATCCCTGTGGTCCTACGGCATTAGGCCCTTTTCGGAGTTGTATGTATCCTAGTACTTTACGTTCAATAAGGGTGAAGAAGGCTACAGCGATTAAGATTGGGATTATATATGTTAGTGAGGATATTAGGTTGATTAATAGTATTTTCATAATTGGGAAGGGGGATTGAACCCCTGAATAAAGGGTTTAGATCTTTTGCATTTATACCTGGCTCTGCCACCCCAATTTTGCCCTTTTTTAGGGCTGTAGTTTGTTTGTCTTATTATTAGTTAAGTTGTCTTCACTAATGTAAGATAAGGCTTGTATAAGTATAGGCCTTGTCTTTTCGGTCCTTTCGTACTAGAAAAGACTAAAAATTTATAGATAGAAACCGACCTGGATTGCTCCGGTCTGAACTCAGATCACGTAGGACTGTTAATCGTTGAACAAACGAACCCTTAATAGCGGCTGCACCATCAGGATGTCCTGATCCAACATCGAGGTCGTAAACCCCATCGTCGATTGGGACTCTAGGATGGGATTGCGCTGTTATCCCTGGGGTAGCTTGGTTCGTTGATCAAGTATATTGGATCATTTTGCTGGAAGCACTTTGGGTTGTGGATCTAGGTTTAGATAAAGTTCTATTTTTCGGAGGTTTTGTTTTACTCCGAGGTCGCCCCAACCGAAAAATATAAATCATATGTTAGTTTGGTATGAGCCTTGTAGGTGAGTGTTGTTAATAGTTGATTTGTATTTGAAGTTCCACAGGGTCTTCTCGTCTTATAATGTTATTCCTGCTTTTGCACAGGAAGATCAATTTCACTGATTATTTGTAAGAGACAGATAGAACCTCGTTTGGCCATTCATTCTAGTCTTTATTTAAAAGACAAGTGATTACGCTACCTTTGCGCGGTTAGGATACCGCGGCCGTTTAACATTGTCACTGGGCAGGCATTACCCCTAATACTTGTGTATTGCTAGGGGCTATGTTTTTGGTAAACAGTCGGGCTCGTTGTTTGCCTAGTTCCTTTTACAAATTTTAATCTTTCTTGTGTGCGCTCCTGTGTTGGGTTAACAGTTGGGTTTATAGGGTGTTTTAAATATTGTTGTTTTATAATGTTGGTTGTTAATAGTCAGTAGTTTGTCTATTGTAACTTAAGCTAGCGCATTAGAGAAGTTTTGTCTTCTTGTTACTCATTTTAGCATTAGTTCTTCTATTTAAGTAGAATGGTTCAATATTTTTTGGGGAAATAATTTTTATGTTATTATTTAGGTGTAATGGGCTTTGACGCTTTCTTTAGTGATGGCTGCTTTAAAGCCTACGGTTGTTGTGTTTTGGTATTTTGTCCTCCGTTATTAGGTTGTATCCTTTTTCAATTGGGCTGTACCTCAATTGAGTAAATCTTAAATTTTTCTTTTTACTTTAGATTGTTTTTAGAAGATTTAAGGTTGAACTTATATTCTTTTATTGAACAACCAGCTATCACCAAGTTCGTTAGGCTTTTCACTTCTACTTAAAGGTCTCTCCACTCTTTTGCCACAGAGACGGATTATAGCCTTGGTGTAGCTGCCTTTAAGTAGCTCACTTGGTTTCGGGGGTTTAGACTTTAGGGCTCTTTGCTTGAATGTGCTGGCTAAATCATGATGCAAAAGGTATAAGGATTAATCTTTGCTTTTTGTGGCTTAGTTGTTATTTCATTGTTTTTCATCTTTCCCTTGCGGTACTATTTCTATTGCTCCAACTATCTTTTCTATCGCCTATACTAGGATGGTAAAAATGTTTTGGTTGGTTTTGGTTGGATGATTTTTTTGTTGAGGTTTTTTGTTATGGTTGGGCTAGGTTGTTGCTCAAAATAGTCCTGTTTTAATGGACATCTTTCAGGTGTAAGCTGAATGCTTTTGGTTAAGCTATGTTTTGAATATTCCAAGTACACCTTCCGGTATACTTACCTTGTTACGACTTGCCTCATCTGTTTATTTATTATTGGTTTATTTATTTTTGTTGAGTTATTTGAGGAGGGTGACGGGCGGTGTGTGCGCACCTCAGGACCAGCTTAAATTAGGCATTCTCATTCTAGTTTACTGCTAAATCCTGCTTATAGGACTTATTTCATAGTTCCTTTCCGTAAATATTTCTAGTGTAGAAAATGTAGCCCATTTCTTCCATCTCAGTAAGCTACACCTTGACCTGACTTGTTAACTGTTTGGTTGTTTTGCCTACTTTTGTACCCTCATGGGGTAAGCTGGTGACGGTGGTATATAGGCTGTATTAGCAAGAGATGGTGAGGTGAATCGTGGATTATCGATTATAGAACAGGCTCCTCTAGGGGGGTTTGAGGTACCGCCAAGTCCTTAGAGTTTTAAGCGTTTTGCTCGTAGTTCTCTGGCGGATATTTTTGTTTATTAAATATCTAAGTTTGGGGTTAAGCATAGTGGGGTATCTAATCCCAGTTTGTGTCTTAACGATCGTGGGTTCGAATTATTCTATTTGTATTAAGGTTACTTTCATAATGGGTTAATGTATATTTTTACGTATGACAGTTGGGTAGGAGGTTTACCTTAATTTTTTGGATGTAGTTTTAGCCACATTTTACGCCGATATTTTGTTAATTTGAGTTTCTTGTATAACCGCGGTGGCTGGCACAAGATTGACCAACTCTGTTTGCTATAACTAAGTCAAGCTTATGCTTATTGCTTAATTTTTATCACTGCTGAATACCCTTGGGGGTGTGGCAGAGCTAGGTGTTTTGGGCTGTCATGGTGTGCCTGATACCGGCTCCTTTTGTCTGGTTAGACTGTTAGGGCATTTTCACTGGTGTGCTGATACTTGCATGTGTAAGTTTAGCAAAAAATAACAGTAAGGCTAGGACCAAATCTTTGTGTTTTTGGGATAGATTAGTTATCCATCTTGGCAACTTCAGTGCCATGCTTTATGATAAGCTACAATAAC